TCCACAGAGTTTTTGTGAATTCATAGAATTCATACAACTTTTTGTTTTTCCATTTCTTTCTTTGTTCCGAACCATTCTTTGAATTCGAACTCTTCGTTCTTTTTCTTGATTGAATTTCTTTATTCAATATTGAATTGAATTCACAGTTACAAATGAAACGGAAGGACTTTTATTGGAATCCCTACCCCAATTCTCAGTAATAGGAGGGCAGATTAGATATATCTTTTAGCTCATATATAACTAGCCTACTATTACATATACATGTCTTTCTTCCATAACGTAAACCAACTATTTGTATCTTGGATTCAGTCGTATTTTAAAAACATTTTTCGAAACATCTATAAAGGAAAGTTGGCTTATAGCGATTATATATATTACATATACCTAGTTTGATCCCACTCTTCTAACGAAACCATTTTCTCTTGAATCTCATTTTTTGTAAACCCCTATCTTCCTTTTATTTAATTTAGAATTTAGCATTATCCCACATGGATACAATCAATCTAAATGGGCGAATTTCTTAGTCTAAATCATTGCATAGAAATATAAGTCTTTGGTTGATCTAAGTTCATGTAATTTATTCTTTATTAATATTTTCTTTTGGTCAATCTTTGAATTGAATAAAACCGACTGAAATGGGAATCGCTCTATAGAACCTAATTTTTTTTTTACAATTCCCTAATATCGTAATCTTTTTTACTATTCTTCTAGATCTTATAGATAGATAGATCTTATAGACTTTTTTGTCTATTTATGTGTATATTTATGTTCACGAAGAAGATTATCTCGAGCAAGGCATAGATTACCTTACACTAAGCTAAAAAAGACTATTTCGAAATTTAGTCAATGGTGTCCCTCCATGGATTCACCTATATAAGCCGCAGCTAAAGTTGCAAAAATAAGAGCTTGAATACCACTTGTAAATAATCCAAGGAACATGACAGGTATAGGAACCACTGAAGGTACTAAAGAAACAAGAACAACAACTACTAATTCATCCGCTAATATATTTCCAAAAAGTCGAAAGCTAAGTGATAAAGGTTTTGTGAAATCTTCTAAAATGTTAATGGGTAAAAGGATTGGAGTTGGTTGTATGTATTTACCGAAATAACCTAATCCTTTTTTGCTAAGGCCCGCATAAAAATATGCTATTGACGTAAGTAAAGCTAAAGCAACGGTAGTATTTATATCATTCGTGGGTGCGGCTAACTCCCCATGAGGTAACTCTATGATTTTCCAAGGTAAAAGCGCCCCTGACCAATTAGAAACAAAAATAAATAGAAACAAAGTTCCAATAAAGGGAACCCATGGACCATATTCCTCTCCAATCTGGGTTTTGCTCACATCTCGAATAAATTCAAGGATATATTCGAAGAAATTCTGACCGTCAGTAGGAATGGTTTGTGGATTCCGAACAGTTACAATGGCTGAACCTAATAAGATAACAATTACAACCCAAGAAGTAATAAGTACTTGGGCATGGACTTGGAAACCGCCTATTTTCCAATAGAAATGCTGGCCTACTTCCACACCAGATATTTCATATAACCCTTTTAATGTGTTAATGGAATATGATAGAACATTCATATTGTCCTCTGAAAGAAAGAAAACTTTACAAGAAATTATTTTGATTCAACCGTCTTTTTTTCGACTTGCTCACTTGAATTGTATATTTTAGATACCAACTAATCACATAATATCCCCAGTTTTTTATCTCTTTTATGAGATTCAGAAATAGTAACGGATTCCGTCAATCTATGGAATTCAAAAAAGAATTTATTTATCTTATTATTAATCAGGGATTTCGTATATAGCTAGAACGCCCTTCACAAATCGCAAATACTAATTTGTTAAGAATTAATCGGATTGAAGCTATAGCGTCATCATTCGCTGGAATCGAAATATCTGTGAGATCCGGGTCACAGTTTGTATCAATTAAACAAATTGTTGGAATTCCCAAAGTGATACATTCTTGAAGAGCCATATATTCTTCTTGCTGATCAACGATTATTACAATATCGGGTAACCCTGTCATATATTTAATCCCGCCCAAATATGTTTGCAAGTGAAATAACTGTCTCTTTAATCGAGCCGCATCCCCTTTCGGAAGGCGGTGGATTCCCCCTGTCTTTTGTTCCATTCTCAAGTCCCTGAACTTTTGAAGTCTCATTTCTGTAGTGGACCAATTCGTTAAAAGGCCGCCTAGCCATTTTTTATTAACATAATGACACCGAGCTCTTATTGCAGCCCGCGCTACTGGATCAGCTGCTTTATTTTTGGTACCAACAATTAAGAATTGTTTTCTCCTACTTGCTGCATCAAAAACCAAATCACACGCTTCTGATAAAAAACGAGCAGTTCTAGTAAGATTTGTAATATGAATACCCTTACGCTTTGCAGAGATATAAGGTGCCATTTTCGGATTCCATTTTCTAGTAGCATGACCAAAATGAACTCCTGTTTCCAACATCTCTTTCAAATTAATGTTCCAATATCTTCT